CTTTCTAGTCTATCTTTTTCTATTTCTTTTCTATATATGGAAAGTTTCAAAATCATCATCCTAAGAACGAAATAAGAACTATACAAATTCTATAGCAATAGAAAACAAAAAAGAAAAACTGGAGGGTTATCATGATTTTGTAATCTTTAGTACCTTTATGCCTCAAGATAATCAATTCGGTCGTTTAAATAATTCATATAAAGAAAAAATTTGTATAAAAACGAAAAATAATCACATAGATATAATTCAATATATAAACAAAAATCACATAGATATAATTCAATATATAAACAAAAATAGATACAAATTTTATTGTCTATTGCAATAGACAATAGAAAAAAAAAAAAATCAAACCAAGGAGGTGATGATCATGCTATTTCAATCGTTCGTAAACTTGTGTATGAAGATAACCAATTCGGTCGTTGGGATCGGACTCTATTATGGATTTCTAACTACATTCTCCATAAGGCCCGCTTATCTCTTCCTTTTCGTTGAAGAACCCGAGCAGAAGGCAGCAGCAATAACTGGTTTGATTATGGGCCAGCTCGTGAGGTTCATGTCGATCTATAATAGGCCTCTGCATCGACTATTGTGGACACCTCATATACTAACTGTACTATTTCTACCGTATCTTTTGCTTTATTTCGCAGCCGACAATTGGGACTATACTATCACTACCAGTACCAGAAGCAATTTCCTCATTTTCCTGAATACTTTCATTTTTCAATTAGCCAACCAGATCCTTTTACCAAATTCAACGTTAGCCAGATTAGTCAACGTTTATATGTTTCGATGCAACAACAAGATGTTATTTGTAACAAGTAGTTTTGTTGGTTGGTTAATTGGTCACATTTGTTTCCTTTTATTGACGAAAAGATTATTCGACTGGATACGGATCTATCTTTTGAGTAGATCTAAGAAGGAACTTGTGTCAGCATTGGATAAGTACATTTATAAGTACCTTGGGGCAAAATTTCAGGTCCGTTTTTCACACTTTCAGTACCGTGTGGCAGAATTGAATAAGTACATTAAGTCAGAATTGAATAAATACAAAAAGAAGATTTATCAGTACCTTGTTAGGTCCCTTGGGGAAGAATTTGAATTCCTTATGCGAACCTTTCAGTGGGTTGTGTCAGAAATTCAGTACTTGCTGTTAATAAACTTGAGGAGAAACACGGGTCGGTTCGTGAATATTTTCTTATTTGTTACCTGTGCCTACTATTTAGGCAGAATACCTTTATTCATTTTTCCACATCCACTGACAAGCGTCCAAGCCCCACAACTGCAACCAAATTGGTTAGCCAGACAAGGCCGAGAAGCTGACACTTACTGGGAGGACGAGGACGAGGAAAAGGAAGAGGAAAAGGAAGAGGAAAAGAAAGAGGAGATTGCACGAAAAAAAGTGCTATTCAAAGAAGAAATTCCTCCCCAGCGTTGGGGAATGGATCTGGATGAAGAAAAAGATCAAAAAGACCCCATAGTGGTGGAAAGCATTTTAGCGTCCGATTTTTTTCAGTTTCAATGGACTCGTCCAGTACGATACATAAGCAATCAACACTTTTTTGGGGCTGTAAGAAAGGAAGCTTCACAATATTTTTTTGATACATGCCGAAGTGATGGAAAAAAAAGAATATCTTTTACAGATCCTCCTAGTTTTTCTAGTTTTAAGGAACTGACGAAAGGGATGATATCTTCGTCCACAGTAGAAAGACTCTCCTTTGATAAACTAGACAAAGATTGGCTTGATAAGAACAAACAAAGACAAAACAACTTAAATAACGAGTTTATAAAGAGAATTGAGGCTCTAGACACGGGATTTCTTTTTCTAGATATACTCGACAAAAGGACTCGGGTTTGTATTGAGAAAATGAACGAAACCTGCCTCTGCCTACCAAAAAGGTATGATCCTTTGTTGAATGGGCCCTCTCGTGGAAGAATCAAAAAATTTAGCAAAGTAATCGAGGATCCCGAAGAAAAGGAGAAAAGCGAAGAAAAGGAAAAAAGCGAAGAAAAGGAAAAAAGCGAAGAAAAGGAAAAAAGCGAAGAAAAGGAGAAAAGCGAAGAAAAGGAGAAAAGCGAAGAAAAGGCACCGAAAAGCAAAGAACAGGAGAAAAGGGAAGAAAAGGCACGTCTACGCGAAGAAGCACGTCTACGCGAAGAAGCACGTCTACGCGAAGAAGCACGTCTACGCGACGAAAGGGCACTTCTTCAATTGGGTGAATTTCGTGAAAAAGTCTACAATGTAATTCAATCTCGTAAATCTCGTGGAAGAAAAAAGAATGAAATGCAATCTCGTGAAAAAGTCCAGAATGCAATGCAATCTCGTCGAAGAAAAAAGAATGAAATGCAATCTCGTGAAAAAGTCCAGAATGCAATGCAATCTCGTCGAAGAAAAAAGAATGAAATGCAATCTCGTGAAAAAGTCCAGAATGCAATGCAATCTCGTCGAAGAAAAAAGAATGAAATGCAATCTCGTGGAAGAAAAAAAAATGGAATTACAAAATCTCGTGAAAGAATCGACGATGGAACTACAAAATCTCGTGAAAGAATCGACGCTGAACCTACAGAATCTCGTGAAAGAATCGACGATGGAACTACAGAATCTCGTGAAAGAATCGACGCTGAACCTACAGAATCTCGTGAAAGAATCGACGATGGAACTACAGAATCTCGTGAAAGAATCGACGAGGAACCTACAGAATCTCAACTTAAGCAAATCCTTGCTCTAAATCAAATTCATGAGACCCTTTTGCCAGGTTTCATTTTCGAGTCCCCAAAATATGAAGAGAGAATCTTCGCGATACTCAAAAGTAAAACACTAAAACTAAGAGCAGAAGGAAAATTATATTATAATCCTTTGGCAAAATTTTTTTCTAAGCCTTGGGAAAAAGGGGGGGGAAGCATTGATTGGAACCAGCGAAAACTAAAAAAGCTACAGCAACTAAGGACTTATAAAGTGGGAGAAAGTGCGGGACGAGCGCACATCCGTCAACGCGTCCCTCGCTGGTCATACGTATTACTCCGCGAGGTCGTATACGACCTGGGCGAACTCTTTGTGACCCAGCGGGGAGATGATGAGTGCTTTGATATTATATCAGCACAATACAAATATGAAATTATTTTGAATCAGGATACTCAAAATTTACTTATCAAAAATCTTTCTAAAGATAGTAATAACATTGATCCGGAGATTGCTAAAGAGATTAATGAGAAGGTTATGAAGGATTTCATCAAGAGTGGGGGAGACCCTTATAGTATTGACTTTGAGAAAAGCCTTGCTCATGTTCACGTTGGCAGCCTCACCACCAATATCGAGTGGAAAACCGAGAATAAGGACGTGTGGAGGACCTCCTTGAAAGCGGTGCGCGACCAATTTTGGCATCAGGATGACATCAAAGGTGTTGCGAGCGTCCTAAGGCGTAAAAACGGAGTTGTTGTAAGACAGATTGAAATGTTTCCGCATTCCCCTCTTTTTTTGGGCTTCTTAAAAAGTACACTGTCTAGTTCTTTTAGGGTAGTGAAACCCCTTGTTTTGAAAATGCAAAATTTGATGCATAGGTTTGGAATCAAAAAAGGGGACTTTTTCACTCTTAAGGGACCTAAGAAAGAACAGACAAAAACAAAAAGGAAGACAAAAAGGAAGACAAAAAGGAAGATAGACGAAAAAAAAAGCAAAGCATTGAAAGAACGGAAAAAATTGAAAAGAATCAAAAAAGATAAAATCGAACTAGACCCCGAAGAAGAGCTGTTCCGGATGGATGGAATAGATGCATGGAATGAGCTTTATTATGGGCTAGGAGTAAGAGGTATCGTATTAATTTTTAACTCCTATTTGAGAAGATATATTGCATTGCCTTTAGCGATAATAGCTAAAAATATTGGTCGTATCTTATTTTTGCAGCAGCCCGAGTGGGCTGAGGATAGAAAGGACTGGGAAAACGAGACTCATCTTTTATGCAACGATGACGGTTTTGCTATAGGCGTCATATCCATCAGGAACTTTCCGGAGGAGTGGTGGGACTACGGTCTTCAGGTCAAAGTTTTATGGCCTTTAGAGTTGAAACCTTGGCACACAGCGGATGATAGACAAAGGATAACCAACGATTATGCTTTTATAAGGTCTGTCTGGGGACTAGCTGACTATCCTTGGGGTGGTACCCGACCCAACTGTTCCTTTTCCATTTTTTGGGGGCCCATTTTTAAAGAACTAGGCAAAAAAAGTCAAAGATTCGCAGCAGAAAAATTGGAAGGGAGCGCCTTTCGACTTATAAGAAGCGTTTTCAACCCAAAAATAAAGCAAAATTTTGTTAGAGTTCTAGGAAACGCAAAAGAAAGCATAAAACGGCTTAAAGAAAGCATAAAACGGCTTAAAGAAAGGGTTCTAGTTCTAAAAAGCACAATTTTGAAAATAATCAAAAAAAATACAAGATTGAAAGGGATAGGAGTAGATGAATCGAGTGAAACTCAAAAAGAAAAAGATTCTATAATCAGCAATGAGATAATTAATGAATCATTTAGTCAAATTCGATCTACAGCTTCTACAAATTCAGAAGAAAAAATACAAAATCTGATTAATAGAACAAGCACAATCAAAAATCAAATAGAAAGAATTACAAAAGAAAAAAAAAAAGTAACTCCAGGACTAAATAATAGTCCTAACAACAAAAAGCAAAATAATAATGTAGAATCAGCAAAAAATATTTGGAAAATTGTAAAAAGAAGAAATGTTCGATTAATAAGTAAATGGAATTATTTTCAAAAAATTTTCATTGAAAAAATATACAAAATATACCTAGATATCTTTCTATGTATCATTAAGATTCCTAGAATCAATTTAACAAAAAAATTTTTTGAGAAAGACATTTCCAATACTGAAACAAATCAAAAAAGAATTACCTTTAGTTCGACTATAAAAAATATAACTAAGCGGAAGTCACAGATTGTTCCGAAATTTGCTTCCTTGCCAAATTTATCTTCCCTGTCACAAGCATATGTATTTTACAAATTATCACAAACCCTAGTTAGTGATAAGTTAAGATCTGTTCTTCAATATCGCGGAACGTCTTTTTTTCTTAAGACTGCAATAAAGGATTCTTTTGAAAGACAGGGAATATTCCATTCCGAATTAAAGCATAAGAAACTTCGAAATTTTGGAACGAATCCATGGAAAAACTGGTTAAGAGGTCAGTCTCAATACAATTTATCTAAGGTTCATTGGGAGCGAGTAGGCGCACAAGCCTGGCGAAATAAAGTCAACCGACGCCATACGCCTCAAAATAACGATTTAAATAAAGGAGATTCATATGAAAAAGACCCATTACTTCATTCCAAAAAACAAGATGATTCTGAAGTATATTCATTAGTAAGAAATCAAAAAACTAAGTTTAAGAAAAACTATAAATATGATCTTTTAGCATATAAATACATTTCTTCTGAAACTAAGAAGGACTCCTCTATTTCTAAATTGCCATTACAAGTAAATAAGAGCCAAGAGGTCGACTTATTTGATATACCAGAGGAGATTGTTTTCAAGACTTATTTCAAGGATTGGATACTAGACAAGAAGTTTCTAGACAAGGTTTATCGAGACAGTACTTATCTACACAATTATCTAGACAATACTTATGTAGACAAGGATTATCACAAGGATTATCAGGATTATCTAGACAAGAGTTTTCTAGACAAGGTTTATTTCAAGGATTCTCTAGACCAGCTTTATCTAGAAACGAATTATTACGAGGATTATTACAAGGATTATCTAGACAAGGTTTATCTAGACAAGAATTCTCTAGACAATTATCTAGACAAGGTTTATATGTCTCTGAAAAAAATGCGAAAGAAAAAACCTGAAAGAAAATATATGGACTTTGATTGGAAGTTTTTAGAAAAATATCCAGTCAATTTGGAGGCCGGGAAAAAGATCGACCCTAACCATAATACAAATACTAAGATTGAGACTAAGAATTCTCAAATAATTGAGACTAAGAATTCTGAAATAATTGAGACTAAGAATTCTGAAATAATTGAGAATGAGAATTCTGAAATAATTGAGAATGAGAATTCTGAAATAATTGAGAATGAGAATTCTGAAATAATTGAGAATGAGAATAGAGGTCTTATTTATGATATCGTTCCAAAAATGCTCTTGGATCCAGAAATCGAAAAGGATCCAGAACTCAAAGAAGATCCAGAACTCAAAGAAGATCCAGAACTCAAAGAAGACAAAAAAAGCTTTTTTAATTGGATGGGAATGAATGAAGAAATCTTAAAGGCACCCAGAGCGAATTCGAATGAGGATCAGGAAGATTGGTTCTTCCCAGAATTTATGCTACGTAAGAGGACATATCAAACGAACCCGTGGCTTAGACCTATGAAGTTACTTCTTTTAAATTTCAAAGGAAAAGAAGAAGAAGAAGAAGAAGAAGAAGAAGAAGAAGAAGAAGTTAGTCAAGGAAAAGAAGAAGTTAGTCAAGGAAAAGAAGAAGTTAGTCAAGGAAAAGAAGAAGTTAGTCAAGGAAAAGAAGAAGTTAGTCAAGGAAAAGAAAATGTTAGTCAAAGAAAAGAAACTAAAGGAAAAGAAACTAAAGGAAAAGCAACTAAAGGAAAAGAAACTAAAGGAAAAGCAACTAAAGGAAAAGAAACTAAAGGAAAAGCAACTAAAGGAAAAGAAACTAAAGGAAAAGCAACTAAAGGAAAAGAAACTAAAGGAAAAGCAACTAAAGGAAAAGAAACTAAAGGAAAAGAAAATGTTAGTCAAAACATCGAAGACATCGACATCGAAGACATCGACATCGAAGACATCCAAGAAGTTATTAGAGAAGATTATGAAAAAGGGTTCCGTAAAAAAAAAACACAATACCGGAGTGACTCGCCGAGGCTAGTAGATTTCGTTGACCTTCAAGAGAAGTATTTGGGTTTTAGCATCCACACCGAGCGGCTAGTTGAGGAGGATATGCTCGAGCGGCTGAGCTTAATGCAGATGGTGGGTAACACAAAAGGGCGTTTACAAAGTAAACGAAGGCTTTTAGCCTATTTGAAAATGGGAGATCTGCCGGTAGACAGAATTGTCAGTCATTATTCGAAGGAGTCTACTCTGTTTAGCTGGGCGGAATTTGGTTTGATGAAGTTCCAACCCCTATTAACTTCGTCTATAAAAGATCTGGAAGAATTTCTTATGTATCAAGCCATAGGTATTTCATTAGTTCATAAGAGTAAGCAACAAACTAATCAAAGATACGGAAAACAAAAAGATGTTGATAAGGATCATTTTGATTTGCTTGTTCCTGAAATGATTTTATCGTCTAGACGGCGTAGAGAATTGAGAATTCTCAATTCTTTAAATTTCAATTTAAAGAATAGGAATGGTGTGGATAGAAATCCAGTATTTTGCAAGGAGAACAACATAAAAAGCTGGGGTCAATTTTTGGATGAAAGTAAACACCTTGATAGAGATAAAAATGAATTAATTAAACTCAAGTTCTTTCTTTGGCCGAATTTTCG